CCAATAGCTATTCGAACCCCTTTTACTTGTAGGAGCGCATCTTGGATCTGTCGGTTATGTTATGGCCGTAGTCCTACTCATGGCGACCTGGTTGAATTGGGAGAAGCTGTAGGTATTATTGCCGGCCAATCGATTGGAGAACCTGGTACTCAATTAACATTAAGAACTTTTCATACCGGCGGAGTATTCACGGGAGGTACTGCAGAACATGTGCGAGCCCCTTCTAATGGAAAAATAAAATTCAATGAGGATTTGGTTCATCCGACACGTACGCGTCATGGACATCCCGCCTTTCTATGTTCTATAAACTTGTATGTAACTATTGAGAGTGAAGATATTCGACATAATGTAAATATTCCACCCCAAAGTTTTCTTTTAGTTCAAAATGATCAATATGTAGAATCAGAACAAGTGATTGCTGAGATTCGCGCAGGAACATCCACTTTTAATTTTAAAGAGAAGGTTCGAAAACATATTTATTCTGACTCAGACGGAGAAATGCATTGGAGCACCGATGTGTATCATGCACCCGAATTTACATATGGTAATGTTCATCTATTACCAAAAACAAGTCATTTATGGATATTATTAGGAGAGCCGCGCAAATCAAGTCTAGTTTCACTTTCGCTCCACAAGGATCAAGATCAAATGAGTGCGCATTCTGGTTCTGTCAAGAAAAGATCTACTTCTAACCTCTCAGGAACGAATAATCAGTCGAGGCAAAAATTCTTTACTTCGGAATTTTCGGGTAAAAAAGAAGATAGGATTCCTGATTATTCAGACCTTAGTCGAATTATATCTACTGGTCGTTGTAATCTCATAGATCTGACCACTCTCTACCAGAATTCTGATTTAGTCTCAAAGAGGCGAAGAAATAGATTAATCATTCCACTCCAATCGATTCAAGAACGCGAGAACGCACCCCCTTCAGGTATCTCGATTGAAATCCCTATCAATGGCATTTTTCGTAGAAATAGTATTCTTGCTTATTTTGACGATCCTCGATACGGAAGAAAGAGTGCTGGTATTACTAAATATGGAACTCTAGAAATGCAGTCAATCGTCAAAAAAGAGGATTTGATTGAGTATCGAGGGGGCAAGGAATTTAGGCCAAAATGCCAAATGAAAGTAGATCGGTTTTTTTTCATTCCCGAGGAAGTACATATCTTACCCGGATCTTCTTCCATAATGGTAAGGAACAATAGTATCATTGGGGTAGATACACAAATTACTTTAAATATAAGAAGCCGAGTAGCCGGGTTGGTGCGAGTGGAGAGAAAAAAAAAAAGAATTGAACTTAAAATCTTTTCTGGAGATATCCATTTTCCTGGAGAGACAGATAAAATATCCCGACATAGTGGCGTTTTGATCCCACCAGGAACAGGAAAACAAAATGCCAAGGAATCCAAAAAAAGGAAAAATTGGATCTATGTTCAACGGATTACACCTAGCAAGAAAAAGTATTTTGTTTTGGTTCGGCCTGTCGTCACATATGAAATAACGGACGGTATAACTTTAGCAACACTTTTCCCCCCGGATCCGTTGCAGGAAAGGGATAATGTGCAACTTCGAGTTGGTAATTATATCCTTTATGGAAATGGTAAACCAATTCGAGGAATTTCGGATACAAATATTCAATTAGTTCGGACTTGTTTAGTATTGAATTGGGACCAAGACAAAAAAAGTTCTTCTAGTCAAGAAGCCCGTGCTTCTTTTGTTGAAATAAGGGCAAATCATTTGATTCGACATTTCCTAAGAATCGATTTGGTGAAATCCACTATTTCATATATTGGAAAAAGGAATGATCGATCTGGCTCAGGATTGTTGTCTGATAATGGATCAGCTTGCACCAATATCAATCCCTTTTCTCACATTTATTCCAAGAAAAGAATTCAACAACCCTTTAATCAAAACCAAAGAACTATTCATACGTTGTTGAATAGAAATACGGGATTCCAATCGTTCATAATTTTGTCATCATCCAATTGTTTTCGAATGGGTCCATTCAACGATGTAAAATATCACAATGTAATAAAAGAATCGATTAAAATTAAAAAAGATCCTATTAAGAAGTCGCCGGGCCCTTTAGGAACAGCCTTTCTAATTGCGAATGTTTATTCATTTTACCATTTAATAACTTATAATCAGATCTTAGTAAATAACTATTTGCAACTCAATAATTTAAAACAGATTTTTCAAGTAATTAAATATTATTTAATCGATGAAAATGACAAAATTTATAACCCCGATCCATGCAGTAAGATTATTTTCAACTTGAATGGGTATTTTCTCCACCCCAACGATTGTCAAGAACCATCTACAATAATGAGTCTTGGACAGTTTATTTGTGAAAATATATGTACAGCCAAAAATGCACCACACCTAAAATCAGGTCAAGTTATACTAGTTCAAGTTGATTCTGTAGTAATACGATCAGCTAAGCCTTATTTGGCCACTCCAGGAGCAACTGTTCATGGCCATTATGGGGAAATCCTGTACG